ATCTAATAAATCATTTAATGAAAGTAGATTATCTTTCCGTTCATTTTAAAACTTCCATAATCCCTTCCCGAACCAAACATGAATCTTTCGATTCATTTGGCTCTCACGCTCAATTACTTAGGGTAAATTCTCATAGCTTTTTTTATGAATGTAATGAGCCTATCCTCTCTTCTTTATTTTTATTCATAGTTCAAAAAAAAACGAATCTAATGCAAAACAAAATACTTGGAGGACTCTTCTGACAAAATCAAAAATATGTAATTGTCAGCAAAGTTGTTTCTTTTTTTTCTTCCGTTCAAATCCAAAAAATTATTCTTACTTATTAAGGCATAGGTCGTCGATTCAGCATTGGATAAAATAGGGAAAATGCCCTTTTTAAAAATAAGGGGTTCAAATGATTTTATCGAGATGAGTGTTCTATATCGATAAAATATTCATTTTAACACCATCTCGATATTAACATAGTGGTAGAAAGAATACCATGCTGCGTTTAGACTTCAAACGGTTTGCTTTAACCATCTTAACAGCCCCACATTATTGGTTGCTAGAGAATCAAAGTAGATTTACCAATTAATCACGAAATGCTGTGGTTCTTACATATAATTTCTTAAGAAGTAATTCGCGAGATCATGCACCTTTCTTTCCTAGTTATAACGGAAAAGGGTACAGCTGATTGGATCCAGCCTATTCTTGAAATAAACAACTCACACACACTCCCTTTCCAAAAAAAATCAATACACCAATTACTACACTTAGATTTATTGGATTTGTTGCTAAAATATCGGTATTAAATCCGAAACTCCCGGCAGATGGCCAGTGGCCCAAAGAAACGAAAGAATCGGTTACATTTTTCATATAATCTCCTCTTATAAATAGACTAAAAAATCGACCTGAGTTCTTTTTCTTTTTATTACTTTGCCCCTCTTTTTTATTTATTCTTTTTTTTTTTTTTTGAAATCGAGTCACAAAATATTCGATTTCTTTTATAAAGTAGGAACTCCCCCTTGATTGTTGCAAGGGCCTCATAAAAAGAGTTTCCCCTAGACCACGAACGGGAAGGATGAAAGCGAGTCGGTATGCTAATTCCTCATCTGCAAATCAGCCCTTCCCGTAGCTTATTTTCTCAATGAATAAGGAATTGTAGGAGTGAAATCGTGATCGAATTTGAAAAAGCAAACGACAAGTCCAAGGCAATAAAATAGTAAAAAATTTGTATTTTTCCTATTTCTAAGATTAAACAAAAGGATTCGCAAATAAAAGGGCTAATGCTACAACCAATCCATAAATCGTTAAAGCTTCCATAAAAGCTAGACTAAGCAATAGAGTACCTCGTATTTTTCCCTCTGCCTCGGGCTGTCTCGCGATACCCTCTACGGCTTGACCCGCAGCAGTCCCTTGACCAACTCCAGGTCCAATAGAAGCAAGCCCTACAGCCAATCCAGCAGCAATAACGGAAGCAGCAGAAATCAGTGGATTCATGATAAGTTCCTCGTACCAACAAAAAGAAATGGTTAATGATACAATCAACCAATGAATTATGACTTAATTATTCCATCAATAGGATTCATCCAGTCGAAGTAATTAAGAACTTCGAATTTCAGTAAGAATTATTATTATTGAATATTGAATCATCAGAGCTACTTCGATATCTCTTTTTTCGTTTCTATCCACAGAGTTTTTGTGAATCCATAGAACTTTCGTTCTTCTATTTTTTTGGTTACAACTGTTAGCTCAATTTTTCTATTTTTTCTTGATTTCATCTCTTTATTCAGCCAATTCACAGTCACACTAATACGAAAGGACTTCTATTGGAACCCACACTACAGTAGTAGGGCAAATGAAATCTATCTTTAGTTCATATATAAATAGTCAATATCTAATATCACATATACATGTCTTTCTTCTATAACGTAAACCATTAGATTCAATCGGATTCGAGAATCAACCCACTCCCCTTTTTTTATAAATTATTTTCTCCCCTCCGTTTTCTTTATCAGTATTCCAACCGAATATGGACAAATTCAATGGATTAGTACGAATTATTGCATAGGAATATCCCTATTTGATTGATCTAAGTTCATGCAATTTATTATTTATTAATATTTTCTTTTGGTCAATTGTGGAATAAAATAAACTGTAAAGTAGAATAGTTTCTCCTGTTTTTTATTTAATCACACGTCGTAAACATATATCTTATTCAAATCATAATTTGAATAAGAAGATTGCTTTTCCAATATAATAGAAAGTGAATATTCGTCGAGGAAAGGTAGGATTTTTAGTAGACGAAAGGATAATTTTAGGAAAAAGATCTTTTAGATCTCTTTCCTTTTTTTTACAACTCCCTAATATCGTAATTTTTGATTTTTTTGTTCCTATTGCTTTGTATCGTATATAGAGTCTTGTATATTTTTAGTCCTTAAGTAAATCATCTTGAACCAGGCATAGATTGCTTTGCGCTAAACTAAAAAAAAAAAAGACTATTTCAATGATGACCTTCCAT